CGGAACTGGCTTTTCAACTTCTTTGATTGATCTGCTTTGTTGAATTTGATTCAAATTCTAGCTATATGAGACTGACGTTATTTAGGACAGGAAGAGCAGAAGAGGGAAGGAAGAGAGCATTATGAATTGCCCTATTTGATCTAGTCTCTTTAATTACCGAGACCCGTAAATACAAAGATCTAGGTAGCTCATCTCCTTAGAAGAAGTAAGATCTCCATTCGAGTAAGTAAACTCTTATAATAGTAATTTACTTTGAATCAGTGACAAATAGAATTGAGAGGTTATGAAATAACTTTCATAACTTCCTGGACCTCAGGAGTGATTAACGAGCTCTAAACCGCCTCTCCTTTTATTTAATATACACGAGCTGCTTTGTTCCTGGGATCTATTCGATGCACAAACCCAATCTTCAATAGCCTTGTGCTACCTCTAGAAATATGAAAGTTTCTTTCAGAACCTCATGCCAGTCAGGATAGATGGGACGTATGGCAGAAGGATATTTCATTCATGAGAGATGGAGCGTTGACCATAAATCCGGTCTTCGACAAGGAGCTGCTAAGGAAGAGAATCCAGAGGAATTCGATCTTTTGGTGGGTATCGTATATAAGATCACGGCTGCATTTAGGAGTGATCTTTCCGTGGCTTTCGAAAGAGAGTCTCGACGCGGCCGGCGGTGTACACGTAGCTCCGATAGCATGCAGCCGATAATGGAGACAGATATATAGAAAGTGTCAAATGGGAGATCTTTATAGGGAGTCAGTCTTTACTTAACTCAGAAAAAGGCTTGACTTAGCTCAAGCAATGCCCAATAAAATCCCATGTCTTTCTTGGTTGGACCAACCCAACCTGTGATTTCTTATCAGTATTTTTTTTTATTAGAGCAAGAATCTGAAAGAAAAAAGTTATGATGAGCATCTATATGAGTCGATCATTTCCAAGATCTAATTCCAGTTTTAAGTTATCTAGTGGAAATGCCTTAGAATCTGAAGTTGTACGCTTAAGGGAAGATAAGTTCTTGGTGGATGCAGGACCTGGGACCCCCAGAATTTGTATGCAAGATGAGCCTACAGGAGTGCCAATCAACCGAGCCGCCAGGTTTGAGAATAAGGTGGGATACATTTCCAAGGGGGTAGTGGCCGGTGAATCAGTGATCAAAGAGCAGATTTTGGAGAGATTCTTCATCGATGTAGTGGCTGGTGAATCAAAGATCAAAGAGCGAGCAGCCGCCGGGTTTCATTCTTTGGTGGGATCCACAGATGTAGTGGCTGGTGAACCGCTTCTTCTTCTTCCACGAAGATTCAGACAAAGGCGAGCTTGGATGGAACTGAACAAGATTTGGCGAAGGAGGTAAAGGGCTTTATTCTTCAGAAAGTCAAAGGAGGTTTTTTAGTAGCCATCGGGGGTTTCATTACTTTTCTTCCATTCCGCCGGGATATCGAATGGTCGATTCACCATTGAGAGCATTAACCTCAAAAGGCCTAATATTGTGGTGTTCTAACAGCGGCAGATCAAACAAGAACTTAGAAAAAAATCCGGGGAACTTCGAAGCTTATGGGGCCTCCTCTTGTAAGCTAGCTCCATTCGATCGATCGCTTCCGTTCGGAATAGATTGGTTGGGAATTTGATGCTCTGCAGTGAAGGTTACGAAGTAAAAGGAGTTGATCCACTCGATAGGGGGATAGAGATGAAGATGCAGAGTCTGATGCGCCTCTCATCCCGTGAAGAAGAGGTGGGTTTCTGGGCGGGTCGGAGCTTCCTATCTCTCATTCGTTCGTTCCGGTCGCCTCATATCTCCTACCCGCGGGTCAATGGACATTAGATACGTGATAACACTTGTGGTTTCGGTGAATCGCCTTCACTCTCGGGGTTCAGTACCCGCCTCTTGGTGTCCAATACCCAGTGATGGGAGAAGGAGTGGGAGACGAAGAGAGGGAAGATGGTTGCTTAGCAGCGGAAGCTGGGGATCGAGAAGCGGGGGGAGCGCTTAGGCTTGAAATGGAGCTAGGATACCGGTATTTTTCCCTCCCTGGATCCGAGTCTTTCTCTTCCCCTGGACCGAGCACCGAGACCGAGAAAAGAGAGGCTGGATACGAGTCTGATGAGATCAGAGCCAGTGAAGAGAAGAGGGAAGGCTGACTCTGCTAGGCTGGCTTGCTTGTTCGACTAAAGCACATAAATAAGGTAGCTTGCTTACTTAGTGTGAAACGCTAAGGCCAATTACGTTAATTGACCGTATAGCTCCGCTTTCACAGGGCTTCTTTTTAGATTAGATCAAATAGGAGGCCATAGAAATTCACTCATAACAGAAGCTAGAGGAAAGTATTCGTAGGACGTCGTGGACGGATGAGCGATTGTACCGCCTACAGGACAATTACTGGAGAGATGCGACCGTTACCTGTTGACAGATGACAGACAGAAGAGCGGGAAGTTGCTCTATTTAAAGGACGGGAATTGCACATTAAAGGAAGGCAATCGTGTACTGAGCTAGCCTGCCTTGAAC